ATCCCATAGAAAGACATCACAATCCCTTGTGGAAAAAAAAGGATTTGCTGAGACGGAAATAAAGATATCAAGTTTCTCCCAAGATAACTGGAAGTTCCAACCAATAAGAATCCTAATGAACCTAAAAAAAGGATAATGGCCCAGCAGAAATTACTTGTTTTTCGCGACCCCGTTATAGGTTGTATCCATATATGTTCTGATCGACAACTCATACTTGATCTGGTTTCGTTTTATTGGAATTGAGAGAATACCCTAGACTTTACTCTTTTTGTTTCCGAAGTAACTCTCATCAACTAGTACTAGTTTGATGTGAACCTTTAAGAGTAATTTATCAAATTGGTTAGATCTAAAAAAAAAAAATACCCTTCGTATGATCCCATCAATATACATATATCAATATACATATAGATGTACCGATTTTACAGTTCAGCCATCCGGCGATCCTGAGATTTTTTCAAATAGATAGAATTCCTTTACCCCCATATCATCTTTCTACAGGCCAAAGAGCCCCTTTTCGACGGAAACGCCGCATGTTATACCTTCTTTTCTTACACTAAATAGGTATCTGCGTTATGATACAAGTCTTAGTTTTGAAAAAAAAATGGATCAGAGTTGGGCCCATCAGATCTAAACAGTCTTATTTTTTTGAACATGAAGAAATAAAGAAGCCATTGCCATTGCCGGAAATACTAAGCCTACTAAAGGCACCAAAACAGAGGGAAAGTCGAAAGTTGTCATATAAAGGATACCTCAATTTACTATTTGTACCTGTTATTATTTATATTAAATTATAAAGATAATTAATATTATAAAGATAAAGATTAGTATAAATCTAAGTATATATCTAAGTGAGTATAGAAGGTACAAAAGCATATATCATATCTATAGTTTCTATATTCTAGAATTTTATATTTGGATTATATACATATTTTTATTTTCCTAGAATTTAACGAAAATAAGAATTCACTATTTTTCTTGTTGATAGAGGCCTCTTAACTGAATTAGTAATCAAGAATATAGATAAAAAGGAGTTATCCACAACTTTTGATTTCTTTTTACAATTTAGATCTTATGTCAACAAAGAAACCCCATTCATATTCGTTTTACTTGGATTCTGATAAACTAACTATTTGTTTGCTACAAATAAAAAAGGAACTTAATGCTCTATTGAATTTTGATTCAAAGGAAAGAAAGCGTGGAGCTGAAATAACTCACTCAGAACGCTTTTTAAAGGATTACGTGGTACGATTAGATCGAATAAGCCCTTCTGGAATAAATATTCAGCCGCCTGTGAACCTTCAGGTACTGTTTTATTCAATGTTTGTTCAATTACTCTTTTACCCGCAAATGCAATATAGGCATTGGGTTCGGCAATAATGATATCTCCCAACATACCAAAACTCGCAGTTACCCCCCCTGTAGTAGGAGATGTAAGAATTGGTACATAGAATAACTTTTTATTTGATTGATAATCATATAAAGCAGAAGATATTTTAGCCATTTGCATTAAACTCAAACTTCCCTCTTGCATACGCGCCCCCCCGGAAGCACATACTATAATAAGAGGGAGAAATTTGTTAGTAGCGTACTCAATCAAACGGGTTATTTTCTCCCCAACCGCGGATCCCATACTACCCCCCATAAACTGAAAATCCATAACCCCAAGTGCTATGGGAATACCGTTTAATTGGCCTATACCTGTTTGAACGGCTTCAGTTAATCCTGTCTTTCGTTGATAAGAATCGATACGATCTTTATAAGGCTCCTCTTCCGAATGAAATTCAATGGGATCCAAAGAAACCATGTCTTCATCCATAGCATCCCAAGTATCCGGATCGATCGAAAGTTCGATTCTATCGGAACTACTCATTTTCAAATGATATCCACATTGTTCACAAAGATTCATTTTTGATTTTAAAATTTTCTTATAATTTAATCCATAACAATTTTCACATTGAACCCACAAATGTCTGTATTTTTGAGTTACATCCAGATCATTGGAACTTTCTATTATAGTGCTACCATTCGTGCTGGTACTTATATCGGACCCCTTACTTTCACCACAAACGGAACGAGAAATGTAACTGTTACTGGAATTGTCACTACCACTTACAATGTAAGTATCAATAAAGATTTGAGACTCAAGATAAATGTCAATACAACTATTAATGTGATTATTCCAACTATATTGAGTATCATCCATGTAATGATCATCGTGAGGATCGTCATTGTTAGATCCATTATTTAGATAACTAAAATTCCAATAACTATAAAAAGAACTTTCTAGTTCACTCTGAAAAAAATGCCCACTATCAATCTCGAAAATATGATTTTCAATATCAAAATATATGGAATAACTGTGCCCATTTCTATCCATAACTAAAAAAGTTTCATCAGAGATGAAATTCCGAATGTCCTTGACGCCGAATAAATAATCAACATTGCTGTAACTAGAATTGTCACGACTACCCCAACTATGACTATTTTTCTTCATATCATT